ATATCTCCCATTTCTCTATTTTTTTTTAGTTATTTACTAGAGCTATTATGATCTGGAAGTCGATCCAGGGCAAGTGTTCGGATTTATTATGACATAGACGCGCGGCGCTCAACGGACCTTTTTAAACTTTTATAAACTCTTTTTGGCTTTTGGATTAACATAAAAACGATTTTTTTGTGCAGTTTCAGCTATTCCTATCTCAAATTCCTATCTCAATTAGAAGATATTAAACGGAGCTACCTAATATTTTACATAGAAAATACTAATTATGAAAATATTAATTACTATAGATTCTAAACATTAAAAATCGCATGAACAGTCGTTAACCATTACTAAGAAACATCCCGGTATTTAGTCATTCGAAGGTTTTTTTATACTCGAATATAAAATTATTTGAATAAAATTTCTATATTTTTCTTTTTTTTTTTTCAATTATTATATTAAAATTATTAATTATTTATATTTATTTTTATTATTTTTTATTATTATATTAATATTTAATATATTAAATTATATATATATTATATATATTAAATCTTTTTTAGTTTATTTGTTTTATTTTATTTGTTTTAATAGAATTTGCTTTAATAAAAAAAAATCTATTCTCTACTGTATCTGTACTCTATATTTTTTATTCCTACGAAATGCCAGACAAACGAGAATGATCTGAGAAGGGATATAATTAAATTCTTTGATTGGTTCTTCCCAGAAGAATTATTCAATTTTCTTTGAATAATGACCCAAGATGAATTCTAACAACTCAAAAATTCGAATAAAAAAATTTATTTTTTTATTCGAAACGCCCCGTGATCTTCAACCAATTATGCGCTTCAATATAATTACCAGGAGTAAGCGTTATAGCCTGTTTCCAATACTCAGCGGCTTGATCAAACCAAGCCTCTGCAATTTCAGAATCCCCCTGTCGAATGGCCTGTTCTCCTCGGTCGGAATAGGTAAGTCAATTCCTTTCCTTAGAACCGTACTTGAGAGTTTCCTACCTCATACGGCTCCTCAGTAAATTCTTTTGGTATCCTTTTTATCTTTCAAACTGAATGAGATTTCTTATAGATCTCTCTTACTATTCGGGGTAACCAAAAGAAGTTAATCGCATGAGTTTCAAACTTTTATATTGATTAATAATCAGTTTTATCTTTTCTCCCACCTGCAGAAAAATAAGGCATAGAATAGGTATTTACTCCTATCGTTAGTATTTTCTGCAAGGTAACTATCTCGGTTTCATATCGAGATTTATTTTCATATCGAAACTTATATAGAATCTTTGAAAAAGTCTTTCCTTCCATAAGTAAGAAAGAAAAGACTTACTATCTTTGGGATCTGATCCTACACCGCCGCTCAATACCTTAGTGGATTGACTCTATTACATAAGAAAATTCCTAACTTTTTTCTATCTTATTCTTATATATAGGCATAAGTAAGCAGTTCTTTTATTAATGTATTGGCCAAAAACCTCATTAATTAATCTTTACGGTGCTTTCTTTCTATCAATTAGATTTTTTATCCATAGACGTAGAAAAAAGTATTATAGGCATATTTTATTTCTTCATATTTTTATGTAATATATATGTATGAAGGTTCTTTTTTTGCTACAGCTCATAAAAATCGTTGTTTTGGACGATGCATATGTAGCGAGCCCATTTTTTTTAGTATTTACGAGTGGATTTGGTATTCTTTTTTCTTTCTATAGTGGAGATAGTCGCACGTAATGACAGATCACTGCCATATTATTAAAAGCTTGTGGTAAGAATGGGTTTCGTTCTAGTGCCCTAAAATAATATTCTAAAGCTTTCGTATGTTCTCCATTACTTGTATGGATAAGGCCTATATTATAGAGTATATAACTTCGATCGTAGGGATCGATTTCTAGTCGCATAGCTTCATAATAATTCTGTAAAGCTTCCGCATAATTTCCTTCGGATTGAGCCGACATCCGTTACGGTCGTTATTCGATTCAAAGAATCTCCGTTCCAGAACCGTACGTGAAATTTTCATCTCATACGGCTCCTCCTTTAAATATACATAATGAGAATAGATAAAAAATACATGGAATCAAAAGCAATTGAAATATTCTCATTATGAACTGAGCGGAGCTAGTGTTTTTACAAAAAATCTCTAGCCAACCTTCTTGAGCAAGAGCTTTTACTAATATCAAGTGTCTTGTTACTAAATATAAAAGAGAACCCCAACAATTCTTTTGTCCTCAACGCTTCCTAATTTCCAGGAAATAGTCACTTCAACAGTCTTCGATGGTTATATGGGTATCCAATGTACGAACGAGATGGATGTTTGTTGTCCCAACCATTTTTTGAGTCCCAGTCCAGATAAGAAAAGGGAATAGGTAGATAATTTTTCACAAAGCTTTCGTGTTGTCGATTACTAGATGTAGTGCTTCTTCCCCTATGTCGCCTATTGGTACTATAATTACTAGGAAGTAGATTGACCTTTAATCTTTAATATAGAACACATAGGCGTAACCTTTCGCTCAATACTAAAATCGATAAATGAAGCATAGTATCTGAGGCTGCATTAATCGGGGATACACGACAGAAGGAATTGTTCTATTTCTAAACTTCACCTTCAACAAGCGTAGGTTTATCTCTATAAATATTTTATTTCTATAAATATAGAATAAGAATATTTTTTATTTGCTATCCCCAATCGTGTGCCTTTTTCGTAAAACTAGGAGCAGTAAAATGAACTAAAATAAAAAAAAAAATCAAATCACACCATCTCTATAATAAGTAAATGCCTCTTTTTCTCCTGAAGTTGTCGGAATTATTCGTAATAAGATATTGGCCACAATTGAAAAGGTCTTATCAATAAAATTTCCATTTATCCGCGATTTCGGCATAGGTATCAATCCATTCTCTAATTTTCCCTTGTGGGAAAATGATTCCACAAACAAAGGATTTTTACAGTACGAAGTAACATAAAACAGATTCATTTCTAAACAAAAGAAATTTACATAAACATACGAACCTTCATACTAAATAGATTTTTTTTTTATTTTTTTTTTATTCCAAATACTCAAATCTTTTTCAAAACTTAATAATAAAATAATAAATAGTTGAATACCATTCGAAGTCATTAAAATCCTATAAATCCTATCCTATGTAGTAGTATAGCAACTATTCCAATTTCATTGAAGCGGAAGAATCAAGGAATTTTTTCGATTAGGTCAAAAAAAAGGTTTTGATTGAATTATGATCTAAAAAGTAAGGGTATCCAAAGAAGAAAAGAAAAAGAATCAAATAATCATTCTATAATGGAAATAGAATAACCATTTTTTTTTGTTGTATCCATAACAAGTATACACTATACAATTAAATAGAAATATCCATAGGACAATTCATTAATTTGTAATAGATCGATGAAATAAGGGATTTGTTGGTGATAACTTTAAAACTAGAAAGAAATTTTCTAATTTTTATGGAATTGTAGTCTAAATCGAAATAGAACTAGACTATAGTCGAAAAGTATCCATTAATCATACATGGTCTAAAAAACATAAACTAATCAATCAGTTGATTCGTTCCAATTCATTGATTTAATCCGGTCTATTTATTGGTACCTATCCAAACCAAACAAAAATATAATAAAAAAAAAAAGAAATAGAATATAAAAATTCTAGTAATGTCTCGCTATTTTTTTGGTTTCTGAGTCATAATCGTTCTTGTATTGTGTAGGAGAGATGGCCGAGTGGTTCAAGGCGTAGCATTGGAACTGCTATGTAGGCTTTTGTTTACCGAGGGTTCGAATCCCTCTCTTTCCGTACTTTTCACCTAATTCGTCAACTTTTCCTAACCGTAACAAATCAAACAACAAAAAATACCGTTACGTTATTAGAACCTTAGGTCCTTCTTTTTTTATTTTGATATATTCTATTTCTAGCAATACGGAAAATACTAGAAAGAATGGACAAAGAATGAAAATATTTCTGCCGATCTATGATACATGAATCGTCAAAATCCAGGGCGGGGTAAGATATATGAGTGAGAAAAATCCGGATTAAACCCCTGACTTTAAAACCTTTAAGTAAATTAATTTAGTTTGGTGAAAGAAAAGGGTCAAATTGCCCGAACTCTTTATATTTTATGGATTCTATTTAGGGTTAAGTTTGACGGGAATAATATTCTACCACTAGCAATTCATTTATTTTCAACCCAACCCACTTACTATCTATTATTTGATTGACTAATCCCTTATACGGAAATGGGTGAAGAGTTAAATGTTTGGGTAATTCCTCACGGGGGGATGAATCCAGATAATTTTGAATTAGAGCTCTGGATTTTTGTTCATCCCTCGCCATAATAGTATCTTGGGGTTTGCAACGATAACTTGGTATATCTATTATACGACCATTAACTAAAATATGTCTATGGTTAACTAATTGACGGGCTCCGGGAAGAGTCGGAGCCATACCCAAGCGAAAAAGGATGTTATCCAAACGCATTTCAAGTAATTGGAGTAAAACCTGACCTGTTGACCCTTTGGCTTTTCTGGCGATACGAACATATTTAAGTAATTGTCGTTCATTAATACCATAATGAAAACGTAATTTTTGTTTTTCTTCTAGACGAATACGATATTGAGATCTTTTCCCGGGACGCGGTTGGTTTCTAAGATCACTTCCGGCTCGAGGCCTTTTATTAGTTAATCCAGGTAAAGCCCCTAGACGACGTATTTTTTTGAAACGAGGCCCTCGGTAACGCGACATAAAGACTCCTTAATTTTAAAATTTTTATTTTATTTAAATTTATATATATATTTTATTTCATTTTAAAAAAACCTAAAGTAAATAAAACTCAATACTGAAATGAAGTGTATAAATATCATATACGAACCCAGTTTTTTATTATATATATTTTTTTGTATTAAAATCAATTTGTATTAAAATAAAAAAAATGAAAAATGTAAGTAAAAAAAAAACAAAAAAGGAAAAAAAAGAGTCTTTTTCCTGATTTGGTCTGCCGAGCTTTACCCCCCTTTCTTTTTTATTTTTTGATGTCAAAAAATTATCCACCACGTAAAATAAGTAAAATAAATTGAACAAATAAATAAAAAAAAGCCAGCTATCGGAGTCGAACCGATGACCATCGCATTACAAATGCGATGCTCTAACCTCTGAGCTAAGCGGGCTCACATAAATTCTACATGTATAGAAATTCAATAAATAAACTCTATTTTACTTTAGGCTTAGCTATTTTTTTTTTATTTTACAATACTCTAAATCTAATCTTTTTTGTCTTTTCGTCTAGAACAATTCGATTCTATTTAAATTTATATTTAAATTCAATTTGAAAAAAAAAAAATTCCATTTATAAATGGAATTTTCCATTTTAGTTATAAAAGTCTGTCCTAAGAAAACCTAACTACTAATTATAATATTATATTATAATATTATATTATAATATTATAACATTTTCGAATAACATTATAATAACAGAATAAGATATTCTTATGTTTTTATTCAGAGACCAAGATGAAAAACAAAGAATCGACCCTTTGAGTATTACAAATTGCATGGGAAAATGAAAGGATCGGGAGATCTATATGGTACATATCCATCCATATTGAATTGCAGCTACAGAAATGATAAAATCATTTCTGATTAGATCGATCAAATACAGGCTTCTGATCGAGATGAAAAAAGATAGACAAAAAATCAAACAAATGGGAGGAAACAACCTTCGGTTTCGGTATAGTAATCCATATCAAATCTAAGGAATTCGACGGTTCTGGCATAAATGAACAAATTAAAGGGAAAAGACATCACACTGAGATCCTAATTTTAAATCAAAGGGGATATGGCGAAATCGGTAGACGCTACGGACTTAATTGGCTTGAGCCTTAGTATGGAAACCTACTAAGTGCAAATTTTCAAATTCAGAGAAACCCTGGAATTAAAAAAAATGGGCAATCCTGAGCCAACTCTTTTTTTCTTTTCATTTTTCTTTTTTTTTTTTCATTTAAAATAAAAAAAAAAAGAGGTTCAGAAAGGAAGAAAAAAGATAGGTGCAGAGACTCAAAGGAAGATGTTCTAACAAATGGGGTTGGCTGTGTTGTTATAAGAATTCTTACATCAAAATTCCAATCCAAAAAAAAGGGTGAAGCATATACGTACTGAACTATATCAAATGATTAATAACAGCCCGAATCTCTATTTTTTTCTCGTTTTTTTTCATATATTTATGAATATGAAATGAAAAGATTTATATGAGAAAAAAATGGAAGAATTCTTGTGATTCTGAATTGATTCTAAGTTGAAAAAATAATCAAATATTCATTCATAAAACCATTCACTCCATAGTCTGATAGATTTTTTGAAGAACTGATTAATCGGACGAGAATGAAGAGAGAGTCCCGTTCTACATGTCAATACTGACAACAATGAAATTTATAATAAGAAGAAAATCCGTCGACTTTAAAAATCGTGAGGGTTCAAGTCCCTCTATCCCCAAAAACAGATTTCACTCCCTAACTAGTTATCCTTTTTTTTTAATGGTTTGAAGATGGTTCTCTTTTCCAAATGAAATGGATCGGTCCGGACGTAAAAGGTTTTCTCATATCACACAAGTCTTGTGATATGTGATATATGATATACGTACAAATAAATATCTTTGAATAAGGAGTACTGCTTTGAGTGATTCACAATTCATAGCATTACTCGTACTAAAACTTATAGACAAAGTCCTTCTTTTTGAAAACCTAAAAAATTCCGGTATCTATATCTAGATAAGACTTTATAATCCTTTTCATCCCTTTTTTAATTGACATAAATCCCAGTTATCTAGTAAAATGAGGAGATGATGCACCAGAAAGGGGAATGGTCGGGATAGCTCAGTTGGTAGAGCAGAGGACTGAAAATCCTCGTGTCACCAGTTCAAATCTGGTTCCTGGCACATGATGAATTTTTTGATGAGTATCTATGTTTATAAACTAACCAATATGGATCAATATATATGTCGAGATTATGACATATACGTAAGTTATTTATCGAGTTATCATGTGATCTACCCCATCTATTTTATAGATAGATGGGGAGATAGTTTTTTTATAAATAAAATATATTATATATTCTATTTTTTTCTTTATTTGTTCATATATTGTGTCTCTTCTCATGTTAAATGAATATTAATACTGCATACATATTTCAAAACGTTAAATTAGTTAGTTGAAGCGCACAAAACTAAAAAAAAAGTTCGAGTTTCGGGGAAGATGAAAACAGATAAGATTCATCTAAGATCCAGTACAAATCAAATCCTCTCTCATATCTTTTTATTCATTTCCTCATACATTATATGACTTTATGAGGCCTATCTAAGTATAAGTAAGTGATTGATGTATACGCGGTATAAAGTTCATGATGCAGAACTTTTTAGTTCATTCTATCAGTTCTTAGCTCATATAAAAGAAAACTTTTTTAAATCTCTTAATTTGTCGTTTTTTTTATCCACCCATAGCACCAGTGCCAGTAGTACA